AATGAAGAGCCTGACTAAAGGATTATCGTGATAGGATAAAAAATGTAGAACCATAAATCTACCTTCATTACACCCAACAGAATTAAACTGTCACCACAAGCATCAAAAGCCAACGTGCACCATACACCAAGATGTAAAGAAAACCATTAACCTAGAAAAGTAAGCTAATCAAAGCTAATGGGTTCATACCCCATAAATAGAGTAAACACTCTCTTCTCTAATGCCCAGTAACTCAACCAAAATCCTATTACTAACTACACTAGTAAGAGGTGTGTTAGTGGCCGTGTCCTCCAACTCATGATTTGGTGCATGAATAGGACTAGAGGTCAACTTAATATCATTTATCCCACTGATATCTAACACTAAAAATATATACAATACAGAAGCCTCACTAAAATACTTTATCGTCCAAGTATTGGCTTCAGCAACACTGCTATTTATGGTAGTAATAAAAACGCTAGCAGAGGACTTATTCTCACTCGCCTTTATAGAAACCTCATATACACCAATAATCATTTGCACCCCCTTAATATTAAAAAGAGGTGCAGCACCATTTCACTGGTGATTCCCGGGGGTAATAGAAGGACTGAGATGAGAAAACTGTGGGTTATTAATAACAGTTCAAAAAGCAGCACCACTGATGTTAATGTCATATCTGATTGAAATTAATGTGTTTACATCAAGAATTATCCTAACATCAACAGTTATAGGAGCAATTGGAGGTCTCAACCAAACGTCAATACGAAAGATCATAACATACTCATCTATCAACCACACCGGTTGAATATTAGCCGCTTTAATCACAGGAGATAATTTGTGACTTACATACTTCATAATCTACTCAACGCTAGTACTAACTGTACTATCAGCCATTAAACTGTCCAGAGTATCATTTATTAACCAAACCCTCTTAACAAACAAGGAAGCCATACTAACAAAATTCATAATATTCACATCACTACTATCTCTTGGTGGGTTGCCACCCTTCCTTGGATTCCTACCCAAATGAATTGTTATCCAAGAAATAATTGTAAACAAAATAACACCTATAGCAACAATCATAGTGATTACATCACTAATTACACTATACTATTACCTAAAAATCTCATACTCAAGATTCATAATCCTAAGCGAAGAGCCCAAGTGGAACCTCCAATCCCATAAAAACAAAACATCTAAAAAAATTAGAGCTATAATTATATCATCAATCTCATTAACAGGAATATTAATATGCAGAATCATAGTTGGAATAATTTAAAACATTCCTTTAGGCCTTAAGTTAAACAAACTAATAACCTTCAAAGCTATAAATAAAGGGCCATAACCTTTAGGCCTTGGTAAGCTTACATAACCCTACCCCTACAGAATTGCATTCTATTATCACAAAGTGAATACAAGGCTAAAATAATAGTGGAAGAGTCACGTACTAACCTCCTAAATAGATTTACAGCCTACCGCCTACTTATCTGTCTCAGCCACTCCACTAATTATTAACCGATGGTTATTCTCAACAAATCATAAAGACATTGGAACACTGTACTTTGTATTCGGTGCTTGATCAGGAATGGTCGGAACATCACTCAGAATACTAATTCGAACAGAATTAGGACAACCTGGTTCTCTGATTGGAGACGATCAGATCTACAACGTCATCGTTACCGCCCACGCATTCGTTATAATCTTCTTTATGGTTATACCAATCATAATTGGTGGATTCGGAAACTGACTAGTACCACTTATATTAGGAGCCCCAGATATGGCATTCCCACGAATAAACAACATAAGATTTTGATTACTCCCACCATCATTAACTCTACTACTCACTAGTAGAACTGTAGAAAGTGGAGCAGGGACGGGATGAACAGTTTATCCCCCTCTTGCAAGAGGTATTGCCCATGCAGGGGCATCTGTAGACTTAGCCATCTTCTCCTTACACCTAGCAGGTGTATCATCAATCCTAGGGGCAGTAAACTTTATCTCAACAACAATCAACATAAAACCAAAAAACATAAAACCCGAACGAATCCCACTATTTGTATGATCTGTCGCCATCACGGCCCTACTCCTACTATTGTCCCTACCAGTGTTGGCCGGAGCAATCACTATACTACTAACCGACCGCAACCTAAATACATCATTCTTTGATCCAGCCGGAGGTGGAGATCCAATTCTATACCAACACTTATTCTGATTCTTTGGGCACCCTGAAGTCTACATTTTAATCTTACCAGGATTTGGTATAATCTCTCACATTATCTGCCACGAAAGAGGGAAAAAGGAGGCATTTGGTAACCTAGGAATAATCTTTGCAATATTAGCAATCGGCCTGCTAGGATTTGTTGTATGGGCCCACCATATATTTACAGTAGGAATAGATGTTGACACACGAGCATACTTTACATCAGCAACAATAATTATTGCAGTACCAACAGGAATTAAAATCTTTAGATGACTTGCAACTATATACGGATCACAATTAACATACAGACCCGCCTGTTTATGGGCAATAGGATTTGTATTCCTATTCACAATAGGAGGACTAACGGGAGTAGTCCTTGCAAACTCATCAATCGACATCGTATTACACGACACTTACTACGTAGTAGCCCACTTCCATTATGTACTATCAATAGGAGCAGTATTTGCAATCATAGCAGGATTCATTCAATGATTCCCACTATTTACCGGACTTACCATAAATCCAAAATGACTAAAAGCACAATTCGCCGTTATATTCACAGGAGTAAATATAACATTCTTCCCACAACATTTCCTAGGACTAGCTGGAATACCTCGACGATATTCTGACTACCCAGACGCCTACACCACATGAAACATCATCTCATCAATAGGATCAACAATTTCATTCGTAAGAGTAATAATATTCCTATTCATCATCTGAGAAAGCATCACATCAAATCGACAAATCCTATTCCCAACTCAAACAAGAAACTCAATTGAGTGAATTCAAAACTTCCCACCAGCAGAACACAGATACTCAGAATTACCTTCAATCTCAGTAATTAAATAACATAATCATCAATCTAATGTGGCAGATAAGTGCATTGGATTTAAGCTCCACACATAAAGTTTTAGCAACCTTCATTAGAACCAATGACAACATGATTAAACATAAGACTTCAAGACGGAGCATCCCCCATCATAGAACAACTAATCTTCTTCCACGACCATACATTAATAATTATATTAATAATCATTACAACCGTAATGTACATAATAACCACCCTACTCTGAAATAAGCACACTAGACGATTTATATTAGAAGGACAACTAATTGAAACCACATGAACAATTGCACCGGCAATCATCCTAGTATTCATTGCGATACCATCTTTACGACTTCTATATCTAATAGACGAAATCCATAACCCAACAATAACCCTAAAAGCAGTGGGACACCAATGATACTGGAGATACGAATACTCAGACTTCACAAAATTAGAATTTGACTCTTACATAATTCCACAGGAGGAAAATCAAATAAGAACCTTCCGACTACTAGACACAGACAACCGAATTGTACTGCCCATAAATTCACCAATCCGATTAGTAGTAACAGCAGCAGACGTATTACACTCATGAACAATTCCAAGACTAGGGGTGAAGACAGACGCCACACCAGGACGATTAAATCAAACAAGATTCTCAATCAATCACCCAGGTATCTTATACGGACAATGCTCAGAAATCTGTGGAGCAAATCATAGATTCATACCTATTACAATCGAAAGAGTATCGGCAAATCACTTCATTAATTGAATCTCAAGCCTAAGAGAATCATCAGATGACTGAAAGCAAGTAATGGTCTCTTAAACCAGTTCATGATAGCATAGCAAATATCTCTGATGACAAAGGATTAGTTAATATTATAACATCAGAATGTCAAACTGAAGTAATCAACAAATGATACCCTTTTATACCACAAATAATACCTATAGAATGAACAATACTATACATTACATTTCTAGCAACACTCCTAATGTTCAACATTATAAACTACTTCATACAATCACCAAACAAAAACAGCACGACAAAACCCACCATCAACGTTAACAATATAAACTGAAAATGATAAGAAATCTATTCTCAATCTTTGATCCAACAACAGAAATCAACAGAATACCCATAAACTGAACAAGTACAATAGTAGGACTCTTATTAATTCCAACAAGAATTTGACTAACACCATCACGAAATAGAATAGCACTAAACTTACTAATAAATAAACTCCATGCAGAAATAAAAACGATTTTAAGAAGGGGGAATCAAAACAAAGGGAATTCATTCATTTTCACCTCATTGTTCCTCATAATTCTAATAAATAACTTCCTGGGACTATTCCCATACATCTTCACTAGAACAAGACACTTAACACTCACACTAACACTAGCATTACCACTATGAATAACATTTATATTATTCGGATGAATCAAAAACACAAATCACATATTCGAACATCTAGTACCACAAGGTACACCAACAATATTGATACCATTCATGGTAATTATTGAAACGATCAGCAATCTAATCCGCCCAGGAACACTGGCAGTACGCTTAACAGCAAACATAATTGCTGGTCACCTACTACTAACCTTACTAGGAAATAATGGACCCACAATAAACCACACCCTACTGGCTGTACTAATTACTGCACAGATCCTCTTATTAATCCTAGAATCAGCAGTAGCCATTATCCAATCATATGTATTCGCAATCCTAAGAACCTTATATTCTAGAGAAGTAAATTAATGTCAACTCAAGAAAACCACTCATTCCACATAGTAAACAAAAGACCATGACCACTCACAGGAGCTATCGGAGCAATAGTAACTCTAATAGGACTAATTAAATGATTTCACCAATACAACAACAGCCTACTAAGAGTAGGGATAGTAATCACTCTATTAACAATAATCCAATGATGACGAGACGTAACACGAGAGGGAACCTACCAAGGATTACACACTAAAACAGTTACAAGAGGATTACGATGAGGAATAATCCTATTCATTATTTCAGAAGTCCTATTCTTTGCATCATTCTTCTGAGCCTTTTTCCACAGAAGACTATCACCCACAATCGAACTAGGATCAGCATGACCGCCCACAGGAATCCAACCATTCAACCCTATACAAATCCCTTTATTAAACACAGCAATTCTCCTTGCCTCAGGGGTAACCGTCACATGAGCACACCACGGACTACTAGAAAATAACTTCAGACAAGCAACACAAGGCCTATTCTTCACAGTCCTCCTAGGACTTTACTTTACTGCACTACAAGCATACGAATACATTGAAGCACCTTTCACAATTGCCGATTCGGCATACGGATCAACCTTTTTCATGGCCACAGGATTCCACGGACTTCACGTAATTATCGGAACAACATTTCTAACCACGTGTTTATTACGACAAACAACCCTACACTTCTCATCGAATCACCACTTTGGATTTGAAGCAGCAGCATGATACTGACACTTTGTAGACGTAGTATGACTATTCCTATATATCTCAATCTACTGATGAGGAAGATAATAAATTATTCATCTAATACAAGTAAGTATACTTGACTTCCAATCAAGAAATTTGTGCAAAACAAGATGGATAATATCAACAATTATAACAATATCAGCAATAACAATTATAATTTCAACCATCGTAATAATAGCGGCAACACTAATTTCAAAAAAAATTCACGAAGAACGAGAAAAGAGATCCCCCTTCGAATGTGGGTTCGACCCAAAAAACTCAGCACGACTACCATTTTCATCACGATTCTTCCTAATCGCAGTCATCTTCATAATCTTTGATGTAGAAATTGCATTACTACTACCAATACCAATTACTATAGCAACATCAAACATAAAATCATGAATGCTAATTAGATCTATATTCCTACTAATCCTAATCCTTGGACTTTACCACGAATGAAACCAGGGGTCACTAGAATGAAGAAATTAATCAGACGGGATTATAGTTAACAATAACATTTGAGTTGCATTCAAAAAGTACTACCAAATAGTTAATCTCAAAGTGAGAAGCAAATATTGCAATCAGTTTCGACCTGATCCTTGATACTAACCACATCCTCACTTTAACCTTGATCGAAACCAAAAAGAGGTATATTATTGTTAATAATAAAACTGAATTAAATATTCCGTTCAAAGAAGTGAACAGAAAGAGTGAATGCTGCTAACTTATCACTATAGCGGTTAAAATCCGTTTACACTTCTATTTATATAGTTTACTAAAAACATTACACTTTCACTGTAAAAATAAAGACCAACTTTTATAAATAACACTCAAAGGAAAAATCCTCATTGACATCTTCAGTGTCACGCTCTGAAATATAAGCTATTCAAGTAATAAATCAATATAAACAATAAAACAACCCACATAACAAAAAAGCCCAAAAATAACTTCAAGCTTCTATGTTGAACTCACTGATTAACCTTACCAAAATTAAAAAGAACCCAATATAAACCCTGCCCTCCAAAATACTCTATTCAACCAGAATCAAAAACCCGTATAGACCTATAACCAATCCCCAAAGGACCGAAAGAAACCCCATAAGTAGAAAAAAATGGTATAAACCACATAGACCCAGAAAATGAAGAAACCTTATAATAATACATAGAAAGCAAATAATCACCAAAGCTAAAACCAGCTATTCCATAACCAATAAAGCCGCCCAAACTAACAAAAAAGAAAGTGAGAAACCTTAAATAATAAGGCAAACAAACAACAGAAGGAGTGGGACAAATTAATCACATCAAAGTCCCACCTCCCAAAACAGACAAAATCAATAAACCAATCATACCCATAACTATATTATAGTTAGTATCAACCATAGAATATAAAGAAACAAAATTAAAATCGCCACACAATACAAAATAAAACAATCGAAAGGAATAACAAACAGTTAAACCAGTAGAGACAAATAATAAAAGAAAACCAAACACATTTACATATCTCATAGAAATTATCTCCAAAATAAAATCCCTAGAATAAAAACCGGCTAAAAACGGCATACCACAAAGAGCAAAGCTAGAAACCATCAAACAAGAAGAAGTAAAAGGTATATAAACAGACAATCCCCCCATAAAACGGATATCCTGAGAATCCCCCATAGAATGAATAACCCCACCAGCACACATAAAAAGTAAAGCTTTAAACAATGCATGAGTTAACAAATGAAAAAAAGCTAAACTAGAAAGACCCACAGAAACAGTCATAATTATTAAGCCCAATTGTCTAAGAGTTGACAAAGCAATAATCCTCTTTAAATCATATTCAAAATTAGCCCCCAGCCCAGCCATAAACATAGTTAAAGCAGAAACTAACAACAAAATAGCATTCAACAAACAACTAAATGAAGGACTAAAACGAATTAACAGATAAACACCAGCTGTAACCAAGGTAGATGAATGAACTAAAGCAGAAACAGGGGTTGGAGCCGCCATTGCCGCCGGCAATCAAGAAGAAAAGGGAATTTGAGCACTTTTAGTTATAGCCGCCAGAACAACAAGAAAAGAAATCAATTCCATCTCAACAGAACCAGCTATAAACTCCAAATAATAAACAAAATTCCAACTACCAAAATTAATTATTCAAGCAATAGCCATCAACAAGGCCACATCACCAATACGATTAGATAAAACGGTCAACATACCAGCACCATAAGACTTTACATTCTGGTAATAAATTACCAAACAATAAGACACCAAACCTAAACCATCCCAACCCAACAAAATTCTAATCATATTAGGGCTAATAATCAAGAACATCATAGAAACCACAAACATTAAAACCAACATAATAAAACGAAAAATATTAAAATCACCAGACATATAATCATCACTATACAGAATAACCAATGAAGAAATAATAAAAACAAACCCTAAAAATAATAAAGATATCCAATCAAACAAAAAAGTTATAACGATTGATCTACCATTCAATCTAACAATACCCCAATCAACAAAATAAACCAAATCACTCAAAACAAGATAAACCCCACAAAAACAACAAAATCAACCCATGCCAAACAAAAAGACAAATCTAGCAAAACAAATAGAAATCGGTATCATAATCTAAAATAAACCTATATCATTGGCACCACAAACCAACATTTTACATTAAACTATTCAGATTAAACACATGCAAATCAACTTATACCCAAAAAACAGTTAAATCAACCTTAAGAATAACTAAATTAAGAGGAAACCAATGCAAAAACAACAACACAAACTCACGAACATAACCCAAAGAACAAGAATAAAGACCAGAAAAAAGAGCACCATGCTGACTATAAGAATACATATAAAGAGTATAAGCCGCCCCAAAGAAAGACAAAAAAACTAAAATAAACATAAGATATCAAGACCAGGAAACTAAACCACTTAATAAACCAATCTCTCCCAAAAGATTAAGAGAAGGGGGAGCAGCCATATTACAAGCACTCAGCAAAAATCATCACATAGCCATTCTAGGCATCAAATTAACTAAACCCTTATTAATTAACAAACTACGTCTACCAAACCGCTCGTAAGAAATATTAGAAAGACAAAAAAGACCTGAAGAACACAAACCATGAGCAATTATTAAAGCAAAAGAACTACAAACCCCCCAATAACTTATAGTCATAATACCACCAATAACTATACTTATATGAGCGACAGATGAATAAGCAATCAATGACTTTAAATCAGTCTGTCGCATACAAAATAATCTAACCAGCAATCCACCAACCAAGCTTAAAACAACTCAAATAAAACCAATACTAAACCCAAACCTAAATAGAACCGGAAAAACCCGAAGAAGACCATACCCACCAAGCTTCAGTAAAACACCAGCCAAAATTATTGAACCAGAAACAGGAGCCTCTACATGCGCCTTAGGAAGTCACAAATGAACCAAAAACATAGGTATCCTAACCAAAAAAGCCAAAACTATACAAACATAAAATAAACAACTAACAGAAACACCATCACGCAACAAACAAAGAAATAATGAACCCAACGAACCATAAATAAATAAAATACCAACCAATAAAGGAAGAGAAGCCAGCAAAGTATAAAACAATAAATAAATACCAGCTTGAACACGCTCAGGCTGATACCCTCAACCCAAAATAAGAAGCAAAGTAGGAATCAATCTACTTTCAAAGAAAATATAAAACGAAAGCAAACTAACTCTTCTGAAAGTACAATACAACATGACAACAAGAAAAATGACAACAAAAAGGAAAAGACCAGAAAAATATCCAGAACGAAATACAGACTCTCTAGCCAAAACTATAAGAACACAAATCCACAAACTTAATAAAACAAGCCCATAAGAAATCACATCACACCCAAAAAAATAACCCAAATTACCCCAACAGAAAAAATAAGGGAAAGAAAAAAAATAAACAAAAGAAATAAAAAACAATAGAGAACAAACCAACCACCAAGAGCCCGGAAACACACACAACGGGATTAAAAAAAATAAAAAACAAAGAAACCTTAACATTGAAGAACTCTATAAGAACGAAAATAATCATTACCATGACTACGAATCATAGAAACCAAAATTGATAGGCCCAGTGAACCCTCACAAACAGAAAAAACTAAAAAATAAACAACAAAAAACAAGCTATAATTCAACCCACATAAATAAAAATAAACCGAAAGATAAAGAACCAAAACAATAAACTCCAAACTCAACAAAGTAACCAACAAATGCTTACGACTAGAGGAAAATGACCAAATACCACAAAAATAAAGAACAAAAAGATAAAACCATATTGACATTAAAAGTTTTAATAATTTAATAAAAATATTGGTCTTGTAAACCAAAAATAAGGAATCAACTTTTAAAACTTCAGAGGAAAGGCATAAATACCATTTCATTAATCCCCAAAATTAACATTTTAAATAAAATACCCCCTGATATAACTAAATTACTAATATCATCAAGAATAATAACAAGAGTAATATCAACACAAATAAAACACCCGCTAGCAATAGGAATAATACTACTCCTACAAACCATAATAACATGTATAATCAGAGGAACCATATACAAAAGATTTTGATTCTCATACATCCTATTCATAATCATAATCGGAGGAATACTCGTATTATTCATATACATAACAAGACTAGCATCAAATGAAATATTTTACCCAACAAGCAAAATAATAATAACTGCAATAATTATATCACCAACAATAATATACCTAATACCAGACCAAACAAACAACAAAGAAATAAATACCCACGAATACACATCAGAAGACGAAATCATAACAACAACGACAATAATATATAATCAAATCACAGGAATAATAACAATTATACTAGCAATCTATATACTACTAACACTAATCGTAGTAGTAAATATCATCAACATCTCAAGGGGACCACTACGACACACAAACTAATGAACAAACCCATACGAAATAAACACCCACTAATCAAAATTGCAAACGGGGCCCTAGTAGATTTACCAACCCCATCAACAATTAGAGGATGATGAAACTTCGGATCACTATTAGGGATCTGCCTAATCATACAAATCATAACAGGATTATTCCTAGCTATGCATTACTGCCCAGACATCAACATAGCATTCTCCAGAGTTAGACACATTTGTCGAGACGTCAACAACGGATGACTACTACGAACGTTACACGCAAATGGAGCCTCGCTATTTTTCACGTGCATTTTCATACATACAGGACGAAATATATACTACGGCTCATACAAATTCACACACACATGATCAATCGGAGTTCTGCTCCTAATCCTAACCATAGCAGCAGGATTCCTAGGATACGTCCTGCCATGAGGACAAATATCATTTTGGGGAGCAACCGTAATCACTAACCTACTATCAGCAGTACCATACATAGGACAAGAATTGGTACAATGAGTGTGAGGAGGATTCGCTGTAGATAACGCAACCCTAACACGATTCTTCGCGCTCCACTTTCTAGTACCATTCGTAATTGCAGCAGTAACCATAATCCACCTTCTATTTCTACACCAAACAGGATCAAACAACCCACTAGGACTAAACAAAAATACAGACAAGATTCCCTTCCACCCTTACTTCACAGCAAGGGACATTGTAGGATTCGCCATTACGATCATAATCCTATCAACAGTAACCCTTAGAGAACCATACATCCTAGCAGACCCAGACAACTTCACACCAGCAAACCCACTAGTAACACCAGTGCATATTCAACCAGAATGGTACTTCCTATTCGCATATGCAATCCTACGTTCAATCCCTAACAAATTAGGAGGAGTAATTGCACTAGCAATATCAATCGCAATCCTATTCATCATACCAGTATACAAATCAAAATTCCGCGGAACACAATTCTACCCAATCAATCAAACACTATTCTGAACAATAACCAACACAGTAATCTTACTCACTTGAATTGGAGCTCGACCAGTTGAAGAACCATACATCCTAACTGGACAAATCCTAACAGTGCTATACTTCCAATACTTCATCTCAAATCCAATAATAACAAAACTATGAGATAAAATAACTTAACTAAGTTAAAAAGCAACAGAATAAGCCTAATGTCTTGAAAACATTATGAGAGAAGTTTAAATCTTCTATTAACTTAATATACCTAAATTAATACACCTACAATAAAGAAAAAACAAAAACCCTAACCCCAACAAAAAATAAAAGATAATTCAACGAAAGAGGCAAAAATCTCCTCCAAGCTAAATACATTAACTTATCATAACGAAATCGTGGCAAAGTACCACGAACCCAAATAAACAAAAAAGATACAAAAGACAACTTAATATAAAAAAACGGGGAATAAAGATCACAACCCAAAAAAATTACACAAAACAACAATCTCATAAAAAGAATACTGGCATATTCGGCCAAGAAAATCAATGCAAAGCCCCCAGCACCATATTCAACGTTAAAACCAGAGACCAACTCAGACTCACCCTCAGCAAAATCAAAAGGTGTACGATTTGTCTCAGCCAAACAAGAAATAAATCAAACAAAAGATAAAGGAAAAGAGAAAAAGATTAACCAAACATAAAACTGAAATAAATAAAAATAAATCAAATTATAACTACAAATCAAAATAACAAAAGAAAACAAAATAAAGGCCAATCTTACCTCATAAGAAATAGTCTGAGCCAAAGCACGTAAAGCCCCCAATAAAGAGTATCTAGAATTAGAAGACCAACCAGCAACCATTACAGTATAAACGCCCAATCTAGTACAAGCCAAAAAAAATAATAAACCCAACTCAAATGAAATAAACCCTCTCAAATAAGGAATCAACAACCAAACCAATAAAGAAAGGAATAAGCCGAAGACAGGAGAAAAATAATAAACTAAGTAATTAGAAACCAAAGGAAAAGACTGCTCCCTAGAAAATAACTTAATAGCATCTCTAAAAGGTTGAAGAACTCCAACAAACCCTACCTTATTTGGACCCCTTCGAATGTGAACATAACCCAAAACCCTCCGCTCTAAAAGAGTAAGAAAAGCCACACCAACCAGAACAAACAAAATTAACAGCAAAAAAATTACAACAAAAAATAAATAACTCAACATACATACTACTTGTAACATTAAAAATTTACATTAACAGATTCTAAATCTAACGCACTTATCTGCCAAAATAGCCAGTTAATAATATTCAACAAACATAAAATTATTCCAAATACCTGGTCCTCTCGTACTAAGGTATAAAACTCCATTATAGATAGAAACCAACCTGGCTCACGCCGGTTTGAACTCAGATCATGTAAGGTTTTAAAGGTCGAACAGACCCAATATAACTTCAGCCCCTACACCGAAAATTAACCTTAATCCAACATCGAGGTCGCAAACCCCCCTGCCGATAAGAACTCTCAAGGGGGATAACGCTGTTATCCCTAAGGTAATTTAATCTTACAATCAAAATAAATGGATCAAACAAATATAAATAAATATAACAACACAAAGGAGGGGTTAAATTATATCCCTCCCATCACCCCAACAAAACATATTAAATGGCCCAGTGAACCCTCACAAACAGAAAGAGACCATAATAAATGTCAAACTCTATAGGGTCTTCTCGTCCCATAAAAACATCTAAGAATTTTAACTCAAAGACCAAATTCAATAAGCAATTTAAAATTAAGACAGCCCATGCCTCGTCAAGCCATTCATACCAGATCACAATTAAAGAACTAATGACTATGCTACCTTTGCACGGTCAAAATACCGCGGCCCTTCAACACCAAAGTCAGCGGGCAGGCCATACTTCAAAAACTAACAAGAAAAGATGTTTTTGTTAAACAGGCGGACATGGAATTTGCCTAGTTCCTTAAAAAAAATTAACACACGTAAAACAACCTAACAACAAATTTACTAATTCCACAATAATTACTAACCAAAATAAGATAAAGAACACATTTCAATAAATAATTAAATAAACTAAAATAAAGAAAAAAATAGATAAAATTTTAACATAATCAAATTGAAAATCACCATAAAATCCACAAGACTAAATAAACATAAAAATTATAAAAATAAAATAAGAAGCTAATCCCTCCCAATCTTAACGCCAAATAAAAATAAATAAAAAAATAATAAAACTCTAAATAAGACGCATGAATTAAATTCATTTCTTGAAAAACCAGAAACCTCCAAAGACGAATAACATTTCATCACTATTAACTCATTATTAATGTTAATAAAACAACAACTAAAATAAATCAATAGCTCCTTCCAGAATCGGGAAATAAAAATAAATAATAAAATTCAGTAAACCCTGATACACAAGGTACAACAAAATAAGTAAACTTCTAAAAACAAATCAACATACACCCCTACAGTACAAATAAACTATAGCCAAAAAAATTAAATCAATAAAATACAACAACAAAATAATACTTTACTAAAACATAAACATAACACAAATTACAACAGCAAACCGATCAATAATAAGTCAGACCATGCCGAATCGCACGACACAATTATTCAGCGTAAATGAAATCTCAACTAACAGAAATGATCTGATAAAATTTATCACTCCAGCTACACCTTCCGGTACAACCACTTTGTTACGACTTATCTCATTAACAAATAAAACGAGAGCGACGGGCGATGTGTACATACCTCAGAACCAATTATCACAAAAACAATCTTCAAAATATTACAATCAAATCCAATTTCATGCCAGTAATTAAAACCAACAATCCAAACCCAACAAATAACAATGTAACCCACCAATACACTTAGAGAAAGCTGCACCTTGACCTGAAATTAAACCAAATAAAGGAGCAAGAAAATTATATGACCCTAAAAAGATAATCAATAAACGGCGGTATACAAACCAATAAAACAACTAAGTAAGGTCCAACGTGGACTATCGATAACGAGACAGGTTCCTCTGAACGGAATAAGATACCGCCAAATTCTTTAAGTTTCAAGAACATAACTAATACTACTCAGGCAAAACATTAACATCCAAAAATAATAGGGTATCTAATCCTAGTTTAAGAATAAGAATTTCGTAGCCTCCAAACAAATAAAAGGACATAAACAAAGATAAAAATTTCACCCAATAACCATCAAAGTAAAACCTATAACATTAAAATAACATCATACAACTACCTCAGCCAAACAAGTTCAATCGCCTCCAAGGTATAACCGCGGCTGCTGGCACAAAATTTAACCGAAACTAAATGCATTGCTAAATACAAGAACACTTGATTGCATAACAATAACTAATGAGAATTAAACACAAACGTAAAAACATCCCAGCCCATCTAGAACCAACTATAGAACAAATCACGCACAAACTTACATATAAAACAAGCAAACAATTGAACAGAACTGAGCAAGAATAAAACTCACTCCAACAAGAACTACACCTCCAACGGAACCCATAAATAAGTCACTATACCAAAACAAGCAAACCCTGCAAACAAGGCAGCAAAACCCATAAGTACACTACCAGTGTAAAAGTTTTTTAGCCCAGGCAGTAAAAAACCTCACTAACACGCAAGAAAAAACTGACAGACCCCAACATTCCTATTTTCACTCCAACAAGAACTACACCTCCAACGGAACCCATAAATAAGTCACTATACCAAAACAAGCAAACCCTGCAAACAAGGCAGCAAAACCCATAAGTACACTACCAGTGTAAAAGTTTTTTAGCCCAGGCAGTAAAAAACCTCACTAACACGCAAGAAAAAACTGACAGACCCCAACATTCCTATTTTCACTCCAACAAGAACTACACCTCCAACGGAACCCATAAATAAGTCACTATACCAAAACAAGCAAACCCTGCAAACAAGGCAGCAAAACCAATAACATGAACTGGTCGAAAAAAACTCCCGATTAACAAGTCAATCATAGGTTTCCTGAATCCAGTAGAACCAACCCTAAACTTATCTTTTCCTAAACTATAGATAAGTTTAGGGTTGGTTCTACTGGATTCATAAGTCATCAGTAACATATTACAGACAAATTTAGTGTATAGAAGAAGAAGAACTATCACTAAATCAGATTATTGACCATTTATCATTTCCCATAAAATAACATTTTTTTACACAATAATAATAAAATTGCTTATCTTAAATAAATATACACGATATATGTCAACGATTGTATTGATATAAATGTTTAATATACAAATATCTCTATTTTTTCCTATTAGGTAGCTGTATCCGCTATAATGTAAATTATATATTACTTAAGATCGTATTGTTTGTATAAATCACTAAGGATAATCAATGATACGTCCTATAGAATGATTTATTTAAATCAATCTCATATTAATATATATAGGCAGCAAAAGCCATAAGTACACTACCAGTAATTTAACCCAACAATGAAAGATAAACAAACAAGAAACCAAAAACATGAACTGGTCGAAAAAAACTCCCGATTAACAAGTCAATCATAGGTTTCCTGAATCCAGTAGAACCAACCCTAAACTTATCTTTTCCTAAACTATAGATAAGTTTAGGGTTGGTTCTACTGGATTCATAAGTCATCAGTAACATATTACAGACAAATTTAGTGTATAGAAGAAGAAGAACTATCACTAAATCAGATTATTGACCATTTATCATTTCCCATAAAATAACATTTTTTTACACAATAATAATAAAATTGCTTATCTTAAATAAATATACACGATATATGTCAACGATTGTATTGATATAAATGTTTAATATACAAATATCTCTATTTTTTCCTATTAGGTAGCTGTATCCGCTATAATGTAAATTATATATTACTTAAGATCGTATTGTTTGTATAAATCACTAAGGATAATCAATGATACGTCCTATAGAATGATTTATTTAAATCAATCTCATATTAATATATATAGGCAGCAAAAGCCATAAGTACACTACCAGAAATTTAACCCAACAATGAAAGATAAACAAACAAGAAACCAAAAACATGAACTGGTCGAAAAAAAACTCCCGATTAACAACACA